GAAAAGGATTTATGCAATCAATAGTGTAGTGAATCTATATAGAATAACTTCGAGTCCTTGTTTCTTACTTGGTATTAGAGTTCGAATGAAAACCACCCAATTGCAGGAATTTGCTATTTTGTGAGGATAAATCAAATAAGGTTTTCCTTAGAAAATTATTATTATCAATGATATGATAAATAGATACGAATAGAGCAAGAAAAGAAGGAAATAAAAAAACAAAGTATAGAAAAGATATCCAAAATGATATAGAAATCACTATCCTACCCTTAGTTTTTATTTCCTTAATTTAATTAATTGAATTTGTTTTGATTAGAGCCAAGTTCCTTAAAAACCTCTGCCTTTTTTAAAATATCCTGAACAGTTTCTGTAGGCTGAGCACCTTTTTCAAGGAAATAGAGAATTGCGGGAACGTTTAAATAAGTTTGATTCTTGATCGGATCATAAAAACCCACTTTCCGAAGATCTCTTCCTTCTCTTCGGGATCGAACATCAATTGCAACGATTCGATAGACGGCTCATCGGGATAGATGTAGATGAAAAAGAACCCCCCCTAGAACCGTATAGGAAGTTTTCTCCTCGTACGGCTTGAGAAAAAATGATTCGAAGTTTTGTCTATGGATAAAATTAGAATAAATAGGAAAGGAATCCATATAAAATAAATTAAATTATTCTATAATTAAATTAAACTCATAGTCATAGTATAGTCTTTTTTATTTCGCTTCCTTCCTGAAAAAAAATCATTTGTACTCATAACTCAAGTTCAATATTTAATTCAAAAATTTGAAAGATTTTTCTTTAATTTTGAATCTATTTTTTTTATTGAGTGGTCTTTAACCCACCCTTTTTGTCTCGTTTAAAATATATTTGGATTTGGATTCTTTATTCGGATCCGTGAGACAATTAAAGTGGTGTTTCCTTGTTCTGGGATCCTTTATCTTTGTTTTAAATCATTGGGTTTAGACATTACTTCGGTGCTTCTTAATCCTTTCAAAATGGTAGCAACATACCCCTTTTGTGATTTCTTTCTATCAAAGAATCATACCAACGGTTGATTCGTGCGTGATACACTGTGGATTGAAAAAGGTTTAGTCGTTCCAACAATTTTTTTTTTCAAATTTGCTCGAATCGGATCCTTTTGATTTCTATTATCTATATTAATTATAGAAGATAGAAGATATACTTACGAAGTTGTTCCAATTTATTAATTGGCATTAACCCTAGATCGTTGCCCCTGAGAAATTAATCAATACTTTCTACTCGAGCTCCATCATGAACTATTTACATTATAACCCAATAAAAAAAAGAAGAGTTATAGTAGAATAGAACAAATGACGTCGAGCCAAGAGCACCTTCATTCCTAATATAAAATGGTGGATAAGAATCCACACGGGATCGTGTCCTTCAAGTCGCACGTTGCTTTCTACCACATCGTTTTAAACGAAGTTTTACCATAACATTCCTCGAATTTGGAACCAGTATGGAATTGATTCAATTATGGAATCATGAATAGTCATTGGTTCAATCAGTACAGAGACAAAGTCATTTATATTTCTTATTTTCTACATAGATAATAATTTATTTTTATAAATAAGAAATATTTTTCTTCAGAAAAATTAGCAAGACCTCGGCTTTTTTTGTATGAATGGAACATTTTTATTTTGATGAACATTTTTCTAATTTTCTATAAATATATCTCGCAAAAAAATATCTAATATCTAAGAGAAATATACAGAAATCAAAATAAAATATAGAAATAACATAACTAGCATCACACGAATAAGGAAATTCTATTTGACTCTGCTTCTTGAAGTGACTCAATAAGATAGACTGACCCATTTTCAACTTCCCAAAGATGGAACCTATAAGGAATGATTCCAAATTAGAAATCTTGATACTTGATATTTGAAAAAGTTTCCTACTTTCTATCTACATCATTATTTGAGTAAAGTTTTATAGTAAAGACTCCCTTTTTTTATTTTCTTATCATCATCATAAGAACATAAGAATAAGAAAGAGAAATCTTTGCTTTTTTTTTTTTCGAATGGAATTGTCAATGAAATGATGTAAAGTAAATAAAGTAAATAAGCTAAATACATTGAACAAAAAAAAGAAATATCATTGTTAAATATTTCAATTTTACTATTTTAGGGATGCAATTTCTTTTTCACAAAAATAAAAAGACTATTGTCACTGAAATAGGATAACAATACATACCTATAGGCTAAGCACTTCCTCGTTTTATATGTATTTTCTTTTCATATTTTGTTTAACCTGAGGTTAAGTAATCTTTCTGCAACTATGATCTATGCCCCATCTTATCTTTATCTGGGTCACAAAAGGATTTTGAACTCGATTTAGTTCAGTTTGTGTTGTGAAAAAATATAAAATAAAAGAGGAATAATATTCTATTCCAATATTAGACCTTGAAACAGAACCTTGTTGAACAAAAAAGAAGTATTAGGATACAATGGATGGATATGCTCTGGGACGGAAGGATTCGAACCTCCGAATAGCGGGACCAAAACCCGTTGCCTTACCGCTTGGCTACGCCCCATTTCCTTTTTTTATTGCACACTAATTAATATAATAATAATAAAGAATAATATTGATATTAAGTGTTCGTCAATTCCAGTCCAAATATCTAGAGAAAATCTTTATTCTTTATAGAATCTATTATCGATTCGTGTTAGGATTTTGGAATGTGTATATCTATAATAATTCAACTGGATTTATTGATCATTACATATAATTCAATTAAGATATTGTATGAAAGTATGATTTCTTCTATTCTCCTTTGAGAATTGGAGGATTTTTGATTGAGCGGAAAAAGAAGGATTTTTTTGTCTACCCTACTTTCTTCATTTTTCCTTATATCAATAACTCAATCAAAATGCAATTATCTCGACGAAAAAAATGTCTGTTATGCTTAATATCTTTAGTTTGATCTGTCTTAATTCTGCCCTTTATCCGAGTAGTCTTTTCTTCGCCAAATTGCCCGAAGCCTATGCTTTTTTGAATCCAATCGTAGATTTTATGCCAGTCATACCTCTGTTCTTTTTTCTTTTAGCCTTTGTTTGGCAAGCTGCTGTAAGTTTTCGATAAGATTTTAACACTATCCTAGAAAATTCATTATCATTATTTATTCGAGAAAAATGATAACAATTGATAAGATCAAATAAGTCTGACAGTATGAACCTTCAATTCAAACATTGAAATTTCGAATAGCCGCGAGAAATCAGGCTCGTCCTATTTCCCAATTTTAATCCTTTTTCCGGCGAAATACCCTATTAGATTAGGGTCCCTTACAATATCTAATTGTGGGTATGAAAGTTATTTGTGGTAATCAAAGACTCTTATTACAAATTTCAACTTCATTTGAATTTCTGAACATTTTTTTCTATTTTTAGAATTCATTTCTTGGTGTCAAAATAGGATATGTGATATAAAAATGGAGGATCTATTATCTTTTCTCGTTTTTCTTTTTCAAAAAATGATCTTGGAGGTTGTGTAATGCTTACTCTCAAACTTTTCGTTTACACAGTAGTAATATTCTTTGTTTCTCTCTTCATCTTTGGATTCCTATCCAATGATCCAGGACGTAATCCTGGACGTGAAGAATAAAATAAAAATTTTGTTTTTCTTGCTTGATTTTACAATTTTCTTAAGATTTTATTTTAGCTATTCCACACATTTAACTAGGAAAAAAAGAAATAAGGGGTTTGCAAAATTTTAAAGAAAAAAATAAAAAGTCATCAACGGAAACGGAAAGAGAGGGATTCGAACCCTCGGTACGAATAACTCGTACAACGGATTAGCAATCCGCCGCTTTCGTCCACTCAGCCATCTCTCCCAATCGAAAAAGATAATTACTATGTTACAGTACACATCAAGTAAGGATTAAAGAAAGTATTTCTTTCACATTCTTTATCGTTATTATATAATTAGCAATTCCATTTAGATGCTCGAAAGATCCAAATAGAAAGATAAATAAAGAAGACCTTCTTGCTTTTATTTTGTTCGAAGTGCCTTTTGGGCCTGGCCCGGTCAATACCCAGCCGGGCCTTTTTTTCTTCCAACGAATTCCCTTTATTTATAGGCAACATACTCTAAATAGCCAATTTTGTATCTGTGTAACAATTTCCGTTCTGGGGTTTACATATACTTATAATTTTTGTTATAATTATAATGGAAATTGAGAAGGATTTTTGATTCAAAAGAATCAATCAATTAAGTATGTATCAATTTGTATTTTCTTATGTCATTAGGCAAACCAAATTTGAGATTCAAATCCCAGAATCATTCACGAATTGTCAGTCAAGGAATAGTTAATGGTTCCCTTTTGTCATAAATTTTGACTTTTTTGAGTGAAAATCCACATTTTATTTTTCAAAAGTCCGTGGAAGTTTTTCGGCATTGTGTGTTTTGAGATACTATACAATCAATCGAAGGCGTAGATCAAATACAATCAAAAGGGCAATAAAAGGTTTCTTTTCTAATTTTTCTAAATTTAGAAAAAGGATTAAAAAATGGATGCAATATGCAAGTACAATAAACTAAAGTCTAGTAAAAAAAAGGGGGGGGAATTTTTTCTCCTATTGTGTATCGTTTTGGCGGCATGGCCGAGTGGTAAGGCGGGGGACTGCAAATCCTTTTTCCCCAGTTCAAATCCGGGTGCCGCCTCATCAACAAACGAATTGAAATTTCTTATTCTGTTGTGCTCTTTTATTCTGTTCTGGGAATTTTGTAAAAAAAAGATTGGAAATCTTTGAATCTAAAATTCAAATCAAAGAAAGATTCTAATGGAAAAATTAGAAATAATGGTCGAAGCAAGACTTCCCGATTCTCTTCTACTGCTAATGTAATGTCTACTGATTGGGTCTTGAATTACATTGTATAGCCGGGATAATTCAACTACTAGTTGGGGAAAGTGCTTTCTATACTGTAATCTACATATATATAGACGAATAGCAAAGCAATTGATCTATGATCTAGCAATTGATCTATGATCTATTTTTACTTTCAAGGGCACGAAAAAAAAAAGAAGGGGCCCTCGTATTTGATTAATAGATTCCATTACTAACATTCCTTTGTAATGTCATTGTGTATTTTACTTGTGTTTATTCTTTCCCGATTAGAAATCATTAGAAATCATATAGGAATTTTTGAAATGGATTTTTTTTTCGTTCATCAATAGTGTTCTGCCAGAATCCTTTTTTGACTCTGGACCATTCATTCTACTATTATTAGTGAGCAATAATGGAATAATTCTATCATAGAGATAAGGGACATAATTCACATGGATATAGTAAGTCTCGCTTGGGCTGCTTTAATGGTAGTCTTTACATTTTCCCTTTCACTCGTAGTATGGGGAAGAAGTGGACTTTAGAAGCACTCCTACTTTAGTTGAGGAATGAAACTGTTTTATAGATCGTTCTGCAACGCATTTTTTATTTAAATTGAAAAAAAAATTTCAAATAAAAATATCTTCATTTCTAAATTCCATTGGATTCTAGTGGAGAAATGTAGTCTATAAAGAGTAATTATTTGAGATTCATCGGAATCGGAATAAATAGATAGATCAAAGAAATAGAATTGGGTCCTACGTCAATTCTATATATGGATAATAATAACTACATATATTGAAGATAGAAGCTAATATAGTATACCAAGTTTATTAGAAAGTCAAGTATAACTTTATATACTACTATAACACTAATAGAGAGTATGGTAAGTAAGAAATAAATTTCTTACTTACCATACTCTCGGATCTCATAGAATACCGCCGACTATAGCCCGTGGATTTCATCTAAGACGCAAAAATAGAATACTTTTCTTTTGATTTCTTCAACTATTGATAATAATAATAATTCAGAAGTCAAGTTTCATTTAAAGTAATTAATTATTTTGACTTTCTGTTTTTACGTAAATTATAAGTAGAAAAGCAGTAGGAACTAAAATGAACAGTGCAGTAGCAATAAATGCAAGAATATTTACTTCCATAATCTCATCGTTTTTTTATTTCACAATAACTCGGGATTTAATCCCATAGAGATGATAAATTTTTCGCCTGTCAATTCAATGAATACATTAACTATCGATGATTTTGAATCGGATCAATATCATGAATAAAAATATCTGAGCTATTAAATTAATTCGTCGTCGAGAATTGAATAGTATAACATACGAAGATCCTTTATCCATATCGAATCCAAGATTGGATTCCCGGACCAATCAAAAATTCATTTATTTATCTTTTTTTTTCTGTTCTTTGTTTTCTATAACCTACCTTAGGTCTTCCTTGTAGAACCATCAACTGAAGTATCATCTAACCACCCGTCCGTTTCCATTAACTACAAAACCCCAACAAACAATACAAGCGAAGTGGAAAAAGAGAGGAATTAGGTTCTAAATTTTAATGATCCAATTTTCTTTGGAAGAAAAAGAAGTATGAGAAATATTAGTCGCGGGAGAAAAGATGGAATATTTTATCAACTTCACTATTTTAGTTCTTTTCATTTCATTTTAGTTTAGGGTTTGTTCTTTCTTCGATAGAATCCTGAAAAAAAAAAGAGGGGAAACCCCTTCGGAATTCAATTGCTCTCTGTCCCTTCTTTGACAGAAAATGGAGAGGCGAATTGATGTACTTATTGGATTGGATACGTCGGGACTGACGGGGCTCGAACCCGCAACGTCCGCCTTGACAGGGCGGTGCTCTAGCCTATTGAACTACAATCCCAGGGAAATAAGAAGAGATCTTGCAGAAAATTTGGATTCTTTTTTATTCTCTTGTATCAGGTCAGGTATTTCTTAAGGGTTCTATCAAGTAGATTGGCGAATTGTTGGGCCGAGCTGGATTTGAACCAGCGTAGACATCTTGTCAACGAATTTACAGTCCGTCCCCTTTAACCACTCGGGCATCGACCCAGCGTCTAATTTATTTTAGACGTTCCATAAGCCACTTCCTTTCGTTTCCCAGGCAGACTTTACAAATATATATCACTTGATATAAAATAGAAAGTCCCACTAAGTAGACTAATAGAAGGACTTGACAAATATAGATCACTTGATAGGAAATCCCGCTCCTATAGTCTTGAGTTTTGTATACCCCCAGAGGGACTTGAACCCTCGTTTTCTCCGTGAAAGAGAGATGTCTTAACCACTGGACCATAGGGGCGGCCCTGTGGCCATCATAATATAACTTAATATAACTCAGGCTGAGAGCCACCAAAAGGAGACACATAAGATATAACCCAAACGAAGACGCATAGGATATAAACAAACGGAAAAACTCGTTAAATATTTATTTCGGGGGTTTAATGGGAATCAAACTTTACCATTAAATACAACCTTGAAACTAGATTTCATTGGTCTTTTTCGTCTTTATATTTCTCAGTCACAAAGGGTTATACCTTGGATCCAAGATCTACCACTCTGCAGTAGATTCAAGGTGGTTTACCTAAATATGATTTTTTTTTGTCGCTCAAATTATATTGAGCC